GAATCTAATAAATAGAAAATGGTAGATTAAATAGAAAATGGTAGATAGATAATGTCTAATGGGGAAAGGCAAGAAAGAAAACATAGTCGGGGTCAAGATTCGGAATCAATCTTTCAATACAATGTTTTCTTTCTTGACCTCGAACTACAAGTAAGGAACTCCATGATATGCAAAGAGGGAATATGGAACCTAAAAAGATAATTTAAGCGATTCGAAGGCGAATCTACTTTAGTTTTGAGGCAAAAAAGAATAAAAAGAATTTCATTTATTCAATAGACCATTACATTTCTATTGACAATGATGTGTTGAACAAATACAATTCTATTGTCGATGAATAGATCCTCATATTGGTTTTCCCTTTACTTTGCATTTTGGTCTTTCTAATTGACCAGAAAATCCTTCTTTATGATGCGTTGTTAGTTTAATGTCTTGAGAAGGTCGTGCAGCGCAATTTCATTGATTTTTTTGATTTGAATCAATCATATCTCCATATCCTTCCTATTTATCTGGGTTGCTAACTCAACGGTAGAGTACTCGGCTTTTAAGTGCGACTATGATCTTTTACACATTTGGATGAAGCAACAAATTCGTCCAGACTGTTGGTAGAGTCTATAAGACCACGACTGATCCTCAAGGGTAATGAATGGAAAAAACAGCATGTCGTAATAAAATCAAGAATCCGAAATTTTATGAATTTTTTTTTAATTAAACTCGGAGTTTACCCTTACCACCGGTTTGTTACAGTTACAAGAGTTCCAAAAGATTGTTTTGATTTTTGGAAAGGGTCAAAAAAGATTTTGACAGTTCGGTCTGGTGAATAAATGGATAGAGTCCTATGGCAGACTCCAATTCTGGTAAAATAAAAAGTAACGAGCTTATGTTCTTAATTGGAATGATTACCCGCGATCTAATTAGACGTTAAAAATGGATTAGTGCCTGATGCGGGAAAGAATGGGTTTTGCTGTGAGTAGACCCTTATTTTTTCTTTTTTTTTAATCCTAATTATTCTATTTTTTGTATTGTAGATGGATGTGTAGAAGAAAGAGTCTATTGAGAAAGAGAATTTATTCCAAAGTCAAAAGAGCGATTGGGTTGCAAAAATAAAGGATTTTAACCTTTTTTTGGAACGAACATAAAACTGTTGGGTCGAAAAAGAGAGAAAAAAGATCCATGGATTGGACTCCCTCTTTCTTTTCCGGGGTAGAGATTTCTTAATACTTCTTAATACATACCTCGTTCTGACCATATTGCACTATGTATCATTTGAGAAACCAAGAAATGCCTCTTACCTTCCTCTGGTTCAAGGAGAAATTGAAATGAAAGAATTACAAGGATATTTAGAAAAAGATAAATCTAATCAACAATACTTTCTATATCCACTTCTTTTTCAGGAGTATATTTATGCATTTGCTCATGATCATGGTTTAAACGGTTCCATTTTTTATGAACCTGTGAAAATTCTTGGTTATGACAAAAGATGGAGTTTAGTACTTATCAAACGTTTAATTATTCGAATGTATCAACATAATTTTTTGATTAATTTGCTTAATCATTCTAACCAAAAGCAATTCATTGGGCACAACAATTATCTTTATTCTCATTTTTTTTCTGAGATGATATCAGAGAGTTTTGCCGGCATTGTGGAAATGCCATTCTCGCTGCGATTAATACCTTCCCTGAAAGAAAAAGAAATACAAAAATCTCAGAATATAAAATCTATTCATTCCATATTTCCCTTTTTAGAAGACAAATTCGTGCATTTAGAGTATATATCAGATATACTAATACCCTATCCTATCCATTTTGAAATCTTGGTTCAAATCCTTCAATGCCAGATCCAAGATGTTCCATCTTTGCATTTAGTGCGACTCTTTCTCCACGAATATTCGAATTGGGATAGTCTCATTACTTCGAAGAAATCAATTTATGGTTTTTCAAAAGAGAATAAAAGACTATTTCAATTACTATATAATTCTTATGTCTTGGAATGCGAATTTATATTCCTTTTTCTTCGTAAACAATCTTCTTGCTTACGACTAACTTCTGCTGGCACCTTTCTTGAACGAATCCATTTCTATAGGAAAATAGACAATTTTGGAGTAGTGTATCGAAATCCTTTTCCGAAAATCCTCTGGTTCTTCCCAGATCCTTTTTTGCATTATGTTCGATATCAAGGACAGGTAATTCTAGCTTCAAGAGACACTCTTCTTTTGATGAAGAAATGGAAATGTTATCTTGTCAATTTCTGGCAATATTATTTTCATTTTTGGTCCCAACCGCGAAGGATTCATATAAACCAATTAACGAATTATTCCTTCCTTTTTTGGGGGTATCTTTCAAGTGTACTTATAAATCCTTTGTTGGTAAAGAATCAAATGCTGGAGAATTCTTTTCTAATAAACTTTCTTATTAGAAAATTCGATACTATAGTCCCGGTGATTCCTCTCATTGAATCATTGTCTAAGGCTCCATTTTGTACCCTATCGGGACATCCTATTAG